CTAAAATATCGGTATTAAACCCGAAACTCCCTGCGGATGGCCAGTGGCCTAAGGAAACGAAAGAATCGGTTACATTTTTCATATGCTCTCCTCTTATAGATAGGACTAATAAAGAACAGAGTTCTTTTTGTATCACCCGGCTCGCCCTTCATTTTTTGATCAATTTCCTTTTCTTAATTTTCCCATTTTTTATTTTTAACGGGAATAGATTAAATCTATTTATTGAATTCTCAAATTAAAATATTTCTTATTTTTTTGAAGTTTCCGATAAGAAAGATACTTATTAAGTTTAAGTGAAGCCTTAGGTTTCGTATCAATTGCGAAATAGCTCCTTTGTTCAAACACTTCCTACTTCCTAAAAGAAAAGTAAAAATTTCATCGTCCTAAACTAAGGGCGGGAAGGAAGAAAGCGAGCGAATCCACTAATTCCTCATCCTCAAATCAATCCTTCCCGAGGTATTGTCACAACAAAAATACATAATTGTAAAAAAAAAGTAAAATATTGATATAATTCACAGAAGCAAACGGCAACGAGTTAATAAAATAAGAGAAAAGTAAGTTATGTACTTTAATTTTATTTACATTTTCATTCTAGCATTCTAGGATGAAATTAAACAAAAGGATTCGCAAATAAAAGCGCTAATGCCACGACCAGCCCATAAATTGTTAAAGCTTCCATAAAAGCTAGACTAAGCAATAAAGTACCTCGTATTTTACCTTCTGCTTCTGGTTGTCTCGCAATACCTTCTACGGCTTGGCCTGCAGCAGTACCTTGACCAACTCCAGGTCCAATAGAAGCAAGCCCTACGGCCAATCCAGCAGCAATAACAGAAGCGGCAGAAATAAGTGGATTCATGATAGGTTCCTCACGCCAAAAAAAAATGGTTAATGATACAATCAACCAATGAATTATTACTTAATTTGATCACTAAAATCTATCGAGTCGAAGTAACTAAAACTTCGATAATAATAAGGATAATAATAAGAAATATAATAATAATATGGATAGGTATAACCCTAATATAACTAGTATATATTTAATATATATCACATATACATATATCACATATACATTTTTTTCTTTCATAACGTAAACCGCCCACATTTTCTATGAAATCGGATTCTAGAAGAATTCTTCGAAAGATATACAGAGTATGTGGCTGGACTTATAAACATATATCTAGTGTTAAACATTACATATATCTAGTGTGGCCTATCCACCATTTCGTAATATCGTCTATCTTTTCTCCTACAACCCTAGTCGTATATACTATACATACGTATTTGTATCTATTATGTTCCCCAACCGAGTGGATTCTCTTGAACCATGCATTGCCTCAATTGGGATAAACTTAAAAAAAAAAAGACTATTTCTAAAACTAATCAATGATGACCCTCCATGGATTCCCCTATATAAGCCGCGGCTAAAGTTGCAAAAATAAGAGCTTGAATACCACTTGTAAATAATCCAAGAAACATGACAGGTATAGGAACTACTGAAGGTACTAAAGAAACAAGAACAACAACTACTAATTCATCAGCCAATATATTCCCGAAAAGTCGAAAACTAAGAGATAAAGGTTTTGTGAAATCTTCTAGAATGTTAATTGGTAAAAGTATTGGAGTTGGTTGAATGTATTTTCCGAAATAACCCAATCCTTTTTTTGTAAGACCTGCATAAAAATATGCCACTGACGTGGGTAAAGCTAAAGCAACAGTAGTATTTATATCATTCGTGGGGGCGGCTAACTCCCCATGAGGTAACTCTATGATTTTCCAAGGTAAAAGGGCACCTGACCAATTAGAAACAAAAATAAATAGGAACATAGTTCCAATAAAGGGAACCCAAGGACCATATTCTTCTCCAATCTGAGTTTTGCTCAAGTCTCGAATAAATTCAAGCACATATTCGAAGAAATTCTGACCATCGGTCGGAATGGTTTGTGGATCCCGAACAGCAATGATGACTGAACCTAATAAGATAGCAATTACGACCCAAGAAGTGATAAGTACTTGGGCATGAATTTGTAAACCTCCTATTTGCCAATATAAATGTTGGCCTACTTCTACACCTGATATATCGTATAACCCTGTGAGTGTTTTAATGGAACATGGTATAACATTCATATTGTCCTCTGACATAAATCAAACTAAAAAAAAAGAATTATTTTGATTCAACCATCTCTTTCTAAACTCATCCACTTTCATCAGTAATCATATATTTAAGATACCAAGGAATCACACAACATAATATCAATATTCCATTTTATCTCTTTTTAAAAATGCAAGACAAGACGAGAATAGTAACCGAGCCAAAAAATCTAAATAATTAACTAATCTTATCTTAATATTCTTAATTATAACATAATCAACGACTTCTTATATAGCTAGAACGGCCCTCACAAATTGCGGATACTAATTTGTTAAGAATCAATCGGATTGAAGCTATAGCATCATCGTTGGCTGGAATCGAAATATCTGCAAGATATGGGTCACAATTTGTATCAATTAAACAAATCGTCGGAATCCCCAAAATGAAACATTCTCGAAGAGCTGTATATTCTTCTTGCTGATCAACGATGATTACAATATCGGGTAACCCAGTCATATATTTGATCCCACCCAGATATGTTTGCAAAGTAGATAATTTTCTCTTCAACATTGCTGCATCTCTTTTGGGGAGACGATTGAGTTTCCCCATCTTTTGTTCTGCTCTTAAGTCTCTGAACTTAAGAAGTCTCGTTTCTGTAGTGGACCAATTCGTTAACATACCACCGAGCCATTTTTTATTAACATAATGACATCGAGCCCTTATTGCAGCTGATGCTACTAAATCCGCTGCTTTTTTTTTTGTACCAACGATTAAGAAGTTTTTTCCTCTACTTGCTGCATCAAAAACTAAATCACAGGCTTCTGATAAAAAACGAGCAGTTCTAGTAAGATTTGTAATATGAATACCTTTACGCTTTGCAGAGATGTAAGGAGCCATTCTAGGATTCCATTTCTTAGTACCATGACCAAAATGAACTCCTGCTTCCATCATCTCTTCCAAATGGATGTTCCAATATCTTCTTGTCATTTTTACCACGCTTTGTCTTTTTTTTTTCACAAATAAAAAATTGTTCCTACGGAACCTTCTACCAGGATTGACCGTTGATATACAGTCCAAACCATTAATTTTTTTATTTCTTAATTTTATTTATTATCAAATCAATAAAATAATTAGATAATTAGAAAGTAAAAAGAATAAATCTCTCCTTAGGAAATCACATAAATGATTTTTCTAGTGTGTCATGGAAATTGTTTGGGACGCAAGAACAAAAAAATTCTCGATGGTGTAACAAAATATCTCTCATTTCCAACTCGAATAGATTTTTCTTTTTGATTTCCAAATGAATGTTTTTGTCTTGCCCTGAGCGATGCACTAATTTTTTGAATCCAGTACCGACTGGGATAATCCCCCCCAGAACAACATTTTCTTTCAGACCCTTCAACCAATCAATACGACCTCGTAGAGCAGCTTTTGCTAAAACTCTAGCAGTTTCTTGAAAACTTGCTTCGGATATGAAACTTTGAGTATTCAGAGACGCCCTCGTTATTCCCAATAAAATTGCCCGATAACAGATTGCTTCGTCTAAAGCACGCCCTGCGCGTTCCGCTCGCAACAATCCGATTAATTCTCCGGGTGAAAAAACATTAGACATTCCATCTTCTGAAACCAACACTTTTGATGTTACTTGCCGTATAATAATCTCTATATGTCTATTATGGATTTGTACCCCCTGGGATCGATAAACCTTTTGGATCTTATTAACCAAAGAGATACGACTTTGGGCTATGGTTAGCTCAGCTCCAATTAAGGATCCCCAGGGAATTCCAAGAATTCCTGGTATACGTTCGTTCCAACCTTCAAATCGCCTTTCAAAGTTCATCGATATTGAACCAATCGAACGCACTTCTAAGATTTGTTCTACTTTTGGAAGACCTTGCGTTATGTCACCAGATCGGGATTTTTCATATATAAATGTAACTAACGTATCTCCTTCAGAAAGGGTTTCTCCATAATGTCCATGAACAGTCGCTCCTAGAGTGGCCAAATAGGGCTTAGCTGATCTTATAACTAAGGAATTGGAATTAAAATGAACAATTAAAATTTGACCAGATTTTTTTATGTGTGGTCCATGTTTAAATAGACATATATTTTCACAAAAAAATTGTCCAATACTAATTATTGTGGATGTCTCCTCACTAAAATTGTGATGTAGAAAGCACCAATTCAAATGGAATGGATTCAAAATGATGTTATTGCATGGACCGGGATTATAAAGCCGCCTATCTTCATCTATTAAACAGTATTTAAATACTTCAAGTACTTGGAAAGTCTGTTTAAGATTGTCAAGTAACCAATATTTATTTAACAAGATCTGATTATGAGTTATTAAATGGTAAGATGAATAAAAATTCACTATTTTAGGTACAATAGTACCTAAGGGGCCCAACAAATCCTTAAGTGGAGTTATGAGATTCGATTCTTTTGTCACATTGTTATATTTCGAACCGTTGAATGGGCCAATTCGATAACAATTGAATGATGACAAAAGTTTCAAAGATTGCCATTCCTTATTTCGATTCAACAACGTACCAATAGTTCCTTGATACTGGGTAAATGATGGAATCTTCGCTTTGGAATAAAAAGGATTAATATTAGTACGATCTAATCCATTATCGGGAATCAATCCTGAACCCCCTGTATCATACCTTTTTCCGGTATATGAAATCGTAGACTTGACTAACTCAATTCTTATGAAATCACGAATCAGATCATTTGCCCTTACCTCAACAAAGGAAGAATGAATTTCTTCTATAGAACCATTTTTTTCTTGGTCCCAATTCAATACTAAGCAAGTCCGAACTAATTGAATACTTGTGTGATAAATTCCTCGAATTGACTTTCCATTTCCATAAAGAATATAATTGACAACTCTAAGTTGGACATTATCTTTTTCCTGCAAGAGATCTTGAGGGAAAAGTTTTGCTAAATTTATCCCATCAGCTATTTCATATGTGACTACGGGCCGAACCAACACAAAATATTTTTTTTTTGTGAGTGTGATCCGTTGGACATAGATCCAATTTTTCCCATTTTTTGATTCCTTAGAATTTTTTTTTTCTGTTCCTGGTGGTATCAAAATGCCACTGTGTCTGGATATCTTATCTGTTTCTCCGGGAAAATGAATGTCTCCAGAAAAGATTTTCAGTTCAATACTTTTTTTTTTTTTCTCTACTCGGACTAATCCACCTACTCGGCTTCTTGTATTTAAAGTGAGTTGCGTATTTACTCCAATGATACTATTGTTCTGGACCATTATGGACGAGGATCCAGGTAAGATATGCACTTCTTCGGGAATAAAAAAAAACCGGTCTACTTTCATTTGGTATTTTTGGTATTTCGGACTAAATTCTTTTGTTCCTCGATACTCAATCAAATCCTCTTTTTTTACGATGGAATCCACCTCTACGGTCCCATATTTAGTAATTCCCGAACTCTTTTTTCTGTATCGTGGATCATCAAAATAAGCAAAAATACTATTTCTACGTAAAATACCATTTATGGGTATTTCAATCGAAATACCAAAAGAGGGTATTAGTTCTTTTTCTCCTTCTTGATCATATTGTAATGGGATAATCAATCTATTTCTTCGCCTTTTCGCCAAGAAATCGGAATTCCCTTGGAGAATCGAAGGATATATAAAATTCCAATGACCGTTGGATATGATTCGATCAAGTCTTGAATAGTCAAGAATTTCCTTATCTTTTTTACCAGAAGGACCCAACAATTTATGTCTTACTCGATCATTAGTGATCGATAGGTCAGAGGTATATCTTTCGTTGACAGAAAAAGAATGAACATTCATTTGATCTTGATCCTTATGGAGCGAAAAAGACACTATACTGGATCTGCACGGACCCCCTGCTAATATCCATAAATGACTTGTTTTTGGTAATAGATGAACATTACTATATGTATATTCAGGTGCATGGTAAACATCGGTACTCCAGTGCATTTCTCCCTCTGATTCAGAATAAATATGTTTTCGAACCCTCTCTTTAAAATGAAAAGTGGACGTTCCGGCACGAATCTCAGCAATCACTTGTTCAGATTCTACATATTGATTATTTTGAACTAAAATCAAACTTTTTGGCGGAATATTCACACTATGCATAATATCCCGACTCTCAATAGTTACATACAAGTCTATAGAACATAAAAAAGCAGGATGCCCATGACGGGTACGTGTAGGATGAACCAAATACTCATTGAACTTTATTTTCCCATTAGAAGGAGCTCGTACATGTTCGGCAGTACCGCCTGTAAATACTCCACCCGTATGAAAAGTTCTTAATGTTAGTTGAGTTCCTGGTTCCCCAATTGATTGACCCGCAATAATACCTACGGCTTCCCCCAATTCGACCAGGTCCCCGTGGGTAGGGCTTCTGCCATAACATAATTGACAGACCCAAGATGTATTCCTGCAAGTAAAGGGGGTTCGAATATATATTGGTTGTGCTCGAAAGGTTATGAATCGATTGGCAAGCCCAATCCCAATATCTTGATTTCGAGTGGCAATGCATCGTATCCCCATATATATATCGTCTGCTAATACACGACCAATTAGGGTTTGGACAAAAATTTTTTCTGTCATTCCATTTCGAGGACTCACGGAAATACCTCGGATAGTACCACAATCCTTTTTACGTACAATAATGTGTTGAACTACTTCAACAAGTCTACGCGTGAGATATCCAGCATCTGATGTTCGTACAGCAGTATCCACGACTCCTTTTCGAGCTCCGTAGCAGGAAATTATATATTCTGTCAAAGAAAGTCCTTCGCGTAAATTGCTTTGAATGGGTAAATCAATCATTTGTCCTTGAGGATCCGACATTAATCCTCTCATACCTACTAATTGATGTACCTGAGATGCATTTCCTCTAGCTCCCGAAAAGGACATTAGATGGACTGGATTAGAGGGATCAGTCATCCGAAAATTGGGATTCATTTCTTGTCTCAAATATTCGCTTGTGGCATACCATATCTCAATGGATTGACGTAATTTTTCTACCGCGTGTACATTCCCACAATGATGGTGTTTCTCCAAAATAAAACTTTGTTGTTCAGCATCTTGGACTAACCATCCCTTAGAAGGTATTGTTAAAAGATCATCAATTCCTAATGAAATAGATGTAGCAGTGGCTTGCTGGAAACCCAAAGTCTTCACTTGATCCAGGATATGTGATGTATATGCCATTCCGAAATGATCTATTAATCTGCTAATAAGTCGTTTCATAGCAGTTCCATCTATCGCTTTATTGTGAAAGACCAAGTCGGCCCGTTCTGCCATAAGTACCTCCATATTCCGATGAGTAGGATTCGACAATGGACCTGAGTCAGTGATTCGAAAACTTCCTTTCCTGAATCTTGATTCACATAGAAATTCA